GTTGGACCTTTGATTGAGTAACATCTCTTTTTTTGATTGACCTCCTCGTTGTAGGAGGTCAATTTTAAGTTGCAATTCTACTTTAGTTTTGTTAAGTTTTTTCATTGTAATTCGGTATAACATAAAAGGAATCACGCTCTGTAGGATTTGAACCTACGACATCGGGTTTTGGAGACCCGCGTTCTACCGAGCTGAACTAAGAGCGCTTTATTTTCTTAGATCCTATAACAATAGATATATAAAAGTAGATACAACTTGTAAAGAAAAGTTATCCCCGAAGTTTATTGTGTGTACATATAGTATGTACAAATGAAGGATTCTGTCCAAAATTGATTGATCTTACTCAAGGAATCTCTCCTAAGTATCTATAGGAGAAAGAATAGGTAGGGATGACAGGATTTGAACCTGTGACATTTTGTACCCAAAACAAACGCGCTACCAAGCTGCGCTACATCCCTTTGAAAAATTTTTATACAGTGTGTCATTGTATAAAATTCATATCTTTTTTTCCACATCCTTCTTTTTTGCTCTACCTATTCTATAGCTATAGATAGGTAGAGAATATTCTTGTCATTTTTTTTAGGGGGCAACAAAATTGAATCTGCTGGGTCATTGTACATATGCATTTTAGTTAGTAATTCCTAATTCTAATTTCATTTCAAGCAAAAACAAATGATCTTGAACTCAAATTCAAATATCGGATTATCTATGATCTATTTATTAGAATAGCGAGCTAGGACTATATATGTATTACAATATACAATATAAAATTCTTACAATATACAATACAAAGAAAATAAATAAGAAAAAAATAGTAAAAGAAGAAGGAGGATTTTCAATGCAAGATATAAAAACATATCTCTCAACGGCACCTGTGTTAACCACTTTATGGTTTGGGTCTTTAGCAGGTCTATTGATAGAAATTAATCGTTTATTTCCAGATGCCTTGTCTTTTCCCTTTTTTTCATCCTGATGAAAATCTTGTCTTGATAAAAAATGAAGAATATTTGAGATAAAATTCTACGTAACATGTCTCTAAATTCTTTTTCTTTTAATCTATCCTAAAACCTAAAAAAAAAGAAAGAGTGTATTGAATCTCAGTGAAAATACAGTGAAATTTTGGGGGAAAAGAAATGGAAATGTGGATCCAGTCTAAGGACGGTTCTACGAAATTTTAACATAGAAAGAAGAAAATACTGAGATTAGTATAGAAATGATTCATAGTTAGAAAAAATTGTATTAATTAATTATTACTATTACAATATTCTTCTATTAATGAATAGAACTCTTTTTCTTTATATTTAGAGTCTTTATAGTAATTTCATTTGAGATTATAGTACTTCGAAGTCATTCGAATTCTAATAATTCAAAAAAGAAAAGAGTTAGAAATTCCATAGCGAACGAAGTCGATCCAAAATGAAAAGGAGGTTCATGGCCAAGGGTAAAGATATTAGAATTATAGTGATTTTGGAATGTACCTGTTGTGTTCGAAAGAGTGTTAATAAAGAATTGCTGGGCATTTCTAGATATATTACTCAAAAGAATCGACACAATACACCCAATCGACTAGAATTTAGAAAATTTTGTCGCTATTGTCAAAAGTATACGATTCATGGGGAAATAAAGAAATAGATAGAAAAGAATTCGTGTTTGATTTTTCCAAGTAGTGGGAAGAATAAGAACTTTACATCTTAACATATATAACACAAACAAAATCCTTTTTTGGTCGAATCTTAAATGAATAAGAAAAAAAAGAGTATTCTATTTTATAGATTCTTTTATATCGAAGGAATAAACAAACAAGGAATAAGCAAACCATGGATAAATCCAAACAACCTTTTCGTAAATCCAAGCGATCTTTTCGTAGGCGTTTACCCCCAATCGGATCGGGGGATCGAATCGATTATAGAAACATGAGTTTAATTAGTCGATTTCTTAGTGAACAAGGAAAAATCTTATCTAGACGGACGAATAGGTTGACTTTGAAACAACAACGATTAATTACTATTGCTATAAAACAAGCTCGTATTTTATCATTGTTACCTTTTCGTAATAATGAGAAACAATTGGAGAGAGCGGAGTCGATTCCTAGAATTACTGGTCCTAGAACAAAAAATAAATAGATAGACTCGTCAAAATTCCAATCGGAACTCAAGCTCATATTAATGTTTTGCTCGAAAAAAAAAACTAGAATCCAGATTTGATTCTTGTATTCTAAAAAAGTAAAAATGGGGAAGAAATCTTTTTTTCTTGAAAGATGTTCGTTTATTCCTACTACTCAAATCTTAATTTCTTTTTATTCTCTCTTCCCGGAGTCCATTCTCCGGGAAATCCTGTTTCAACCATTCTTGTTTCCTGTATAATAGATTCTATTAAGATTCTTTTATTCCTTTATTTGATTTGTATTATTTTCTTTTTGATTTAGAATTTTCTTTGAAATAATATCAAAACAATTCTTATTTGATAGGGCTATTTGCGCAAGTATTTTACGATTCAGAAGCAATTGTCTTTTGTACATATTGTGGATAAAGAGGCTATAACTATAGAATAGCCTATCCTCACGAGTTACCGCATTTATCCGAGTGATCCACAAACGACGAAAATCTCTCTTTTTCCTGCTCCTATCTCGATGAGAGGAAATCAAAGCTCTCATTCTTTGTTGAGTAGTCGTTCGAGTCAGTCTTGAATGAGCCCCTATAAAGGTTGATGCAAATAAACGAATCTTTTTTCGACGTCTCCGAGCTGTATATCCTCGTTTAACTCTGGTCATTGAATCAAATGAAACTTTATTGAATAACTAATTGATTTCTCTTCTTTCAGTCATCCTTTTCTTCCGGTCGATTAATAACAAAACGGATTCTTCCAATATATAAAATCTAAATTCCAATGGCTTTTGCGACTATAACCTTCCCGACCACGATTTTTTCTTTCTTCAAGGTATCTCGCCTGGAAATAAGAAATTCGACTGCTACTAAAGAAAGAAGAATAGTGGGTTTCCTCGTTTCTATGGCAACTTCTGAAACGGTGAGGTCCTCTCTATACACCGGAGCCTCTTCTTTCATTTCATCAAAAATTCTTGTGAACTTGTATAGTTCACACTCTTTGGCTCTACCCATCTATTTTTAAATTAGAATTGAAAAATTCTAATTCTAAAGTAATAGTCCTTTTCACAAAAAAGCTATCCATACAGTGACGGTATTTAATTCTGAAAGTTGGCTAGGTAGCTGACCTTGTTAGTCCGTTTTTTTTCAATAAAAGGAATAGGAGCATAACCTTTTTTCTCCGCTTAATGGATAACTATTTGTTACCAATGGAGAATTCTTTCTCATCTCAAACGGAGTGATTGGATTTGCACCAATAGAAACCATAAATTCATAACATAATTAGGTAGATAATAGATCTTGATACTAGTCAATCAAAAGACCGTGTTCCACCCTATACTATCCTAATTCATTGGTAGTGGTTGTTGATACCGGAAAAGATTTTTGCATTTCTTCAAACTCATGATCTGAACTTAACGAGTCGCACATACACCCTAGTACATGTTCCTCGACGCTGAGGACATCCTCGAAGAGCGGGAGATTTCGTGACATTTCTTATTGGCTGTCTTGCGTTTCTAATAAGTTGTTTAATGGTTGGCATGGTGTGTCTATAGAATCTCATTCTATATAGAATAGAGCGGGTTGGCTTAGATCGATCTTAACCTGATGATTGATGATTATGAATGATTTCTATTCACACGTAAATCTTGAAAAGGAATTCGTATATTTATATGGAATTTATGGAATTCCCAGTATTTTCATTTTTGATCGCGACAAGATCAACGATGCCATGAGCTTGAGCTTCTGTTGCTGACATAAAAACATCCCTTTCCATATCTTCGGATATAACCCATAAAGGGTTGCCCGTTCTTTGTACATAAACTTTTGTGAGAGTTTCGCGAAGCTTCAATAGTTCTTCTGCTTCCAGGATAAAATCCCTTGCTTGTGCCTCGTAAAAAGAACTAGCAGGTTGGTGAATCATAACCCTGATGATAACATCATGAATGGTTCTTCTATCTATATATCGCACGATTGGATGATAAAGTAAGGGGGAATATCAAAATAACAATAAAAAAAATAGAATTAAACAACCGTACAGGCATCTTTTGTACATTGCATACGGCTCTGCAATGGATTTGATTTTTTTGATAGAATTTATTTTATCGAAAATAAAATAATAAATAGAACCTATATAATCCAAATCAATAAATGATCCATTTACCAACCTTCCTTTCGTAGTAGTTAAAAAGAAAAGATACTATGATGGTTCTGTTGCTTTATATATTTATCTTGTCTGTGGTTTAGCAATCCCAAAGTTTCTTTTTGATAAGATCTAAGAAGGAAAAAATGATTTTTTTCCATTTTTTGGATTCTTTCCTCTCATAACATAAAAATAAGAAAGAGACTTCTGTTGTGGAAGAATAATGGTTTGTGACGCTGAAATTGACTCTTGCTTGACGCATAAAATCAAATTGGGAATAACCCTTCTTTCATACTACTATTTCGATACAAAATCTCATGTTAGAAAAAAAAAACAATAATGGTTTGTTCATATCGAACTCGAAGTGCCATGCTATTATTACTTATTCTTTATTTGATTCATATTCGATACAGCGAAGGCATAGTATTCTTTTTTTTCTCAAATAAAAAAACTCATTGGCGCCAAGCGTGAGGGAATGCTAGACGTTTGGTAATTTCTCCTCCGACCAGAATGAAAGATCCCATTGAAGCGGCTAATCCCATACATATTGTATGTACATCTGGTAACACAAATTGCATCGTATCATAAATGGCTATTCCTGGTATTACCCATCCACCTGGAGAATTTATAAACAAATAAAGATCCCTAGTATCATCTTCTATGCTGAGATATACCATGAGACTAACAATTTGATTCGAGATCTCGCTATCAACCTCTTGGCCTAAAAAAAGTAATCTTTCTCGATGAAGTCGGTTGAT